TTATCTATTAGAAATGAATTTTCTAGCATTTGACTACGTACCACTAAAGGATTTAATCGCAAACTTGACAGATAACCCATAAACTCTAAATTATCTTTATATAATTGATTTATATTGACCTTTTGCGATTGAAACCATATGGAAAAATAACATTGCCATAAATTAACAAAATAATATTTCCATTTATTCATCAGAAGCGACGTATCCTTTGTTGCCAGAATGCATTGTCCGTGATATCTAACATAATGTATGAAAGGATCCTTAAGTAACCCTAGGATCGCCGGAAAATTATTAACAAAGACTTTAAAAAAATGGTGTATTTTTCCATAGAATAAAGTTCGCTCAAAAATTACTTCATAAGATGTCGATCGTAAATGAGAAGATCGCTTGCGTAGAAACAAAAAGATGGATTCGTATTCACATACATGAGAATTATATAAGAACAATAAAAATATTGGATTCAAAATTGATTTTTTTTTAATATCAAAATTCTTCCAACTGCAATACTCATATAGACAGAACCGAAAAAAATGCAAAGAAGAGGCATCGTTTACCCGGTAACGTAGGATTTGAACCAATATTTCTAGGTGAATGGGGTAAGGTATTAGTACATCTAATACATAATTAAAATGTGAGAATTTGTCTTCTAAAAAGGGAAATATTGAATGAATGGATTGTAAGTTATAAGATTTTTTTAATTGTTTTCCTTTGAAAGCGGATCCTAATCTTAAGGAAAATTGAATTTCTATAATCATTGCAAATAAAACAGATATCATTTGATAATAGAAAAGATTGGTCTGCCCCAAAAAGTTATTTTTGTTCAAATCCTTATTGGAAATAATCAAACAATTCTGTTCATACATTCGCAAAATTAAGCGTTTCACAATTAGTGAACTATATTTTTTGTTATAATCCAAATTTTCCAAGAAAATAGAACGATTTCTATTTAATCTATTTAAACCGTGATCATAAGCAAGTACATAAATATACTCCCGAAAAAAAAGTGGATATAGAAAACTCTGTTGCCGAGCCCCATCGAACTCTAAATATCCTTGAAATTTATCCATTTGGATTGAAATTCGATTTGAACTGAAAGTAAAGTATTTATTTTAGTGAGTTATGAAATGACACATAGTGCGATACAGTCAAAATAAGGTATTAGGTTACGAAAACAATAGATACCTCATAAACAGGTAGACTGCTAAGCGGATTCTCTATTTTTAATTTTTAATAGGTTTCTGTTCGTTATATTTATAATAACGAATAACAAAACACGATTATTAGAAATCCTTTATTTTTTTAACCTAATCGCTCTTTTGATTTTGGAAATATAAATATTTATTTTTTTATCAATATACTGCTTCTTTTACACATCCATCTCCAACCTAACCCAAACGGACTAGGGAAAAAATAATTAGGACTAATGACAAAATTTATAATAACATGCAAGAAAAAAATTCCTTCCCATACCCGTATTAGGCACTAATCTATTTTTAACATTTAATTAGATCGGGTAATTTTTCAAATTACGAATGGAAGCTCGTTTCTTTTTTTTTTTTTTCCTGGAATCAGGAAAACAGGTTTTTTTATCCATCCATTTATATTTATTCACTCGACCCAAATTGGAATTCTTTTTTTTGTCGACACTGAAAACAAGGTTGTACCTATCAGGAAAGCAAAAAAAATGTTAGCTGAATTCTCCCTTGATACGACATGCTATTTTTTCCATTCATTCCTTTCAGGATCAGTCGTGGTCTTACAAACTCTACCGCAGATCTGGACGAATCTTTTTCTTCATACAAATGTGTAAAAGATGCTAGTCGCACTTAAAAGCCGAGTACTCTACCGTTGAGTTAGCAACCCCCCCCAAAAAAAAGTACTGCAAATATGTAGATACAACCAGAATAAAGAAAAAAAGAAATATACAGCCATGTGTGCGTTAGGGATAACTAGATCCATTTCTCTATGAGAGAATTATATTTGGTCGATACACTGTTGTCAATATGATTATGAATTTTTCATATAACGAAAAGAATAGAAAAAAAGAAAAAAGTTTAACCGCTTGGTTTGTTAGTTCATATAATAAATTAAAACTAAGCCAGGTAGGGTAATCTCAACTCTTTTTATACTTTTTTCGACCCGTTTTTTATGCCCTTAAAAATTATTATGCATTTCCTATTATTATTCATTTCATATATATTATTATTCATTTCATATAAATATAAATAATATATATATCTTTATAAAATAATATATTAATATATGATATAAAATAATATATTAATATATGATATAAAATAATATATTAATATATGATATAAAATAATATATTAATATATGATTTTCTATTTTCTATTCTATTTTTCTATTCTATTACAGACAGTAATATTTTCTATACAGTAAAATAAACTTTTACAGTAAAACAAAATTTTTTAATTATACACAAATTAGAAGTTCTATAGATCCAAAATGATTTTAATAAATTGGTTTATGATTATAAAACATAGTAATTGTTAGCAGGTTTTTTTAGTATTTGTTCCTTAGGAAGAATACTAATAATAATTTAAATTCTAACTAAATCAAAATAAATAGAATAGAAGCGGAGGAAAGAAAAGAGTAGATAAAATTTGATACCAAGCTATATACTAGTCTTTCGCATCCTCTTTTTTATATTTCATTAATTCAATTTTGTTTGATTAAGACTTAATTCCGTAAAAACCCCTGCCTCCTTTAAAGGATCATGAACTGTTCTTGTTGGTTGAGCGTCCTTTTTAAGGAAATCGAGAATAGCAGGAAAAGGAAAATAAATTTGATTAGTTATCGGATAATAAAAACCCACTTTCCAAAGATCTATTCCGTATCGAACATCCATAGCAACAATTCCGGCTTATTGGGATAGATGTATATGAATAATACCCCCCCTAGAAACGTATAAGAGGCCTTGTACAGCTCGATAAAAAAATTCAATGAGTATAAGTTAACTCTCTGTATAAAATCGGAATATTAAATAGATTAATAAAATAAAAACATTAAATCAATTAGCTCATATTGAAATCCTAAATATATATTTTTTCATTTTCATAAAAAGCATTCGGAACATTCGTACTCTCATAACTCAAGTTAAATAACTCGCAAATATCTCAACATAGAATCCTTAAGTACTCTTTTTATTAAGTAGTCTATAACCCTTTTTTGTTTATCTCATTTTAAAAAATCAATTTTGATTCTTCATTCTGATCTAGTTGTTCAAACAATTTAAAACTGGATTTCCGTGTTTCAGAATTCTTTATCCTTATGTCGAATCTTTGGGTTTAGACATGACGCATGACGTAGGTAATCGTGAATTGTTTTATTAAAAAAGTCCAACAACAAGCCCCTTATTTTTTCCTCCTTTCTATCAAAGAATCATACAAACGCTTGATTAACGCATGATAAACTTTTAATTCAAAAAATTTTACAATTTAAAGTAAATTTCCTTGGCCATTGTAAAATTCTTTGAAAGGTTTTTTTTGTTATAAAAAAAAAGACTTACGAAATTGTTCCAACTTATTGATTCACACTAACCCCTAGATCCGTACTCCCGCGAAAGGAAAAAAACTTTTGATTCTCCTCGAGCTCCACCCTGTACTCTTTTTTATTTTTATATTTTAAAAAGTATAGGACTCTCATAAAATAGAACACCAAATGTCGAGCCAGGAGCACCTAATAAAAAGTGGCGGATCAAAAAATCCACAGCAGATCATGTCCGTCAATTCAAGTCGCACGTTGCTTTCTGCCACATCGTTTTAAACGAAGTTTTACCATAACATTCCTCTAGTTTGTGTAATTTATTCAATTATGGAATCATGAATAGTCATAGTTCAGTCAGTATATGGTAATCTATACTTTTTATTTATCTAGGAAAGGAGAAAGGAAGAGTTAATTTACGCGTAAACGGTTCAGTCAGAATTGAAATGAATCCCATATTAGATTGTATATATGTAAAATAGAAATTTGAGTAGAAATCTATATTTAAAAATTATATAAATATAGATTTTTTGAATTAAAACTCTTAGAATCTACGGTTCTACCTTACTTACCCGCATCACAAAAAAAAGTAAATAGATTTTGTTAAATTCGGTTGAAATTATGAAAAATAAGTTGATTCTTCTTTTCATTTCAATATTTTTAATATATAAAATATTGGATTTTAAAATAGAAAGATAAAGATGGTGTACAAAGGCAATATAAGATTGATTCCGTAATGACTATACTCTGGGACGGAAGGATTCGAACCTCCGAATAGCGGGACCAAAACCCGTTGCCTTACCGCTTGGCTACGCCCCATTTATATTTTTATTCAAGACTACTAAAAGAGTAATATTGAGATTGGTTGTTCGTCAATTAAATTTAAGCCCAAATTAAATATAGATTACATTGGTGCGAGAGTTTTGACACGTGTAGATAGCAAATTAAACTTACTTTATTGATCATTACATAGAATTCAATTAAGATATTGTATGAAAATATTATTTCTTTAATTCTCATAAGAGAATGAAAGGATTTTTGATTGAGTAAGTTCAACAAAGTCTTTTTAGACTATCTTTCTTTATTTTTTCCTTATATAAAAAATATATTAATAACTCAATCAAAATTAAATTATCCACAAGAACACCAATTTTTGTTATGCTTAATATATTTAATTTGATCTTTATTTGTTTTAATTCTGCCCTTTTTTCAAGCACTTTTTTAGTTGCCAAATTACCAGAGGCCTACGCCTTTTTGAATCCAATCGTAGATATTATGCCCGTAATACCTCTTTTCTTTCTTCTCTTAGCCTTTGTTTGGCAAGCAGCTGTAAGTTTTAGATAAAATTTTTCATATTGACTTAGAAAAATTAACGATTTTTATTCTTACAACAATTCAAAAGAGAAAAAAATTTGACGTATGAACGAACTCTCAATTCAAACATTGAATTTTTTTGTTAGCCGTACTAAATCTGGATCATTCTATTTCCTCAATTTTCGTCTCTTTTCCTTAAATGAAAGAACCTAATTATATTTGAGTTCACCAAAAAAATATCTAGACGTTAATATGCAAATCTGTTTGAATATGAAAAACTTGACTATTATATTATCTTATTACAAATGACTTTATGAAACCTTTTTTTATTTTTGTATCTAATAAAAATAAATCACTTGGTTTATTGGTATCAAAATAGAGAATCTATTCTCTTTTTTTTTTGCAAAAAAAAAGTAAAATCTTGGAGATTGTGTAATGCTTACTCTCAAACTTTTTGTATACACTGTAGTTATATTCTTTGTTTCTCTCTTCATATTTGGATTCCTATCTAATGATCCAGGACGTAATCCGGGACGTGAAGAATAAAAAAGAAAGGCTTTTTTGCTTTATTTAATTAGTGGAAATGCTCGAATTTTTTTAGGATTTTATCTATTACACATCATCAAAAGGAGAAAGGGAAAGAGAGGGATTCGAACCCTCGGTACGATTAACTCGTACAATGGATTAGCAATCCAACGCTTTAGTCCACTCAGCCATCTCTCCTAATCGAAAAGGGATACTTATTAGGTTCTATTAGACACAAAGGTTCTATTAGACACAAAAAAGGCTTGAAAAAACCTTCTTCACTTTATTTTTTAACTTTATTTTTTTGTATCGATTCTTCTTTATATTTCATATTATATATATTTTTTAATTTTCTATATATATTATATATATTACTATTCTATATATATTATATATATTACTATTATATTTATAATATATAAATATAACTTTTTTTTTATAGAACTTTCTCAGTAATTTCTATTTACATAAAAAATCTAGATAAAGATTAGATAAAGAAAAGGCTCGAACTTGAAAGAGAAATAAATAAAACCATAATAATCGAACTAGAGAATCCTTTTTTTATTTTTTCTAGTCCAAACACAAGTAAAAGAGCGTTTTGATTTTAATAGCCTGGCCTGGTCAGTCCCCAGCCGGGCCTTTTTTTTGTTAAAAGACTCAACTCATCTGATTTATTTTTAGACAAAAAAGGCAATCTCCTTTTACTCATTTTATTAAGTATACGCTAGGATTTTATAATTTTTATATATTTTTTTATTACACCCCCGATTACTTTGTTCGACAAAAGGTAAATTTATATGCAATAATTGTATTGTAGCGGGTATAGTTTAGTGGTAAAAGTGTGATTCGTTTCTTTAACCCCTTTAATAGTTAAAGGGTCTCTCGGTTTGATTAATATTCCGATCAAAAACTTTATTTCTTAAAAGGATTTAGTCCTTTACCTTTCAATGACAAATTCAAGGAAGATTATAAATTCTCGTAATTTGTATCCAAAGACTCTAATCAATTGTAAATTTGGATTATGAAATCCCGAAACATAATTTTTGAATTGTATGACTTGTTACAATTCAATAAGTATAACAAGAGGATCCATGGATAAAGCTAGAAAAGTTTCTTTCTAATCGTAACTAAATCTTCAGTTCTATTTATTGTTTAGTATAGAAACAATTGAAGCAAAATAGCTATTAAACGAGAACTTTGGTTTACTAAAGATATCGACATATTATATTGTTTTAGCTCGGTGGAAACAAAATACTTTTCCTAAGGATTCCTTTAAATAGAAATAAAGAACGAAGTAACTAGAAAGATTGTTCGAGTTCTCCTTTTCGATCTTCTAGAAGGATCATCTATAAAGCAAAATTTTCTAGCGCCCAGACGGAAAAAAGCTAACATAGATGTTATGGGTCGAATTTGGATTTCGTTCCCGGCTTTTTTTATTTGGGAATTTCCCCATTCATCATAAAGGAGCCGAATGAAACCAAAGTTTCATGTTCGGTTTTGAATTAGAGGCGTTCAAAATATAAAAATGATCAATCAACGTCGACTAAAACCCTTAGCCTTCCAAGCTAACGATGCGGGTTCGATTCCCGCTACCCGCTCTAAATTCTAAATTGCCCCTTTTATTTTTTATTAGAGACAATTTTATTTTATCTAATTGTCTAATAGCAATTGTGTATTGAATTCACTTCAATACACAATTACTAAAAAGATTTTGCCCATTGGTTTTTTTAACAATTGGAAAGTCAAAAAAAAAAAGGGAAAAGCGTCCATTGTCTAATGGATAGGACATAGGTCTTCTAAACCTTTGGTATAGGTTCAAATCCTATTGGACGCAATACCAATATCAATATAGATATAAATATAGTCATATTTATCTATTATTTACATTTCTATATATTATAGAGAATTTATTTTTATTCTAAATTCTAAATCGAAAAAAGATTTCTATTTATAAAAAAGAAAAAAAGAATAAGAAAGAACTTCTGAATGCTTTAATATTTAATATTAAACAAATATTAGTTATAGACTTCTATTTTTCTATTTATAGAATTTCTTACAAATTTCATTAAAGAATCAAATTGATTAAAGAGTAAAAAATCAGAATGATTCAGTTCTTTTCTTTTTTTATACTTTTTCCTGAAGTAGAAAACGTTCCAGTTGCTCTTGAATACCTTCTTTCAAAATACTTTCTGCTTCAGCGGTTAATGTCTTGGTAGAAGATATGATTTCTTGAAACTGAGGTTTATTCGTTTTTAAGTAAGTGCGTAACTGAACTAGAAATTTTCTTACTTGGCCAATTTCTAATCCATCCAGATAACCGTTTGTTCCGGTATAAATGGTCATTACCTGTTCTTCCACTGTAAGAGGGGCTGATTGGGATTGTTTCAGTAACTCACGCAATCGTTGACCTCTTGCCAATTGATTCTGAGTAGCTTTATCGAGATCAGAAGAAAATTGGGCAAAGGCTTCTAATTCAGCGAATTGAGCCAATTCCAATTTTAATTTTCCAGCTACCTGTTTCATAGCTTTAATTTGAGCGGCGGATCCTACTCTCGAGACAGAAATCCCTACATTAATAGCAGGTCTGATTCCAGCATTAAAAAGATCGGCAGATAAGAATATTTGTCCATCTGTAATAGAAATTACATTAGTAGGAATATAAGCTGAAACGTCTCCTGACTGTGTCTCGACGATTGGTAAGGCAGTCATACTTCCTTCACCTAATTGAGAGCTTAATTTAGCGGCTCGTTCTAAAAGACGGGAATGTAAATAAAAAACATCTCCGGGATAAGCTTCACGACCCGGTGGTCTTCGTAATAGAAGAGACATTTGTCGATAAGCTTGTGCTTGCTTGGAAAGATCATCATAAATAATTAAAGTGTGTTGTTCACGATACATAAAATATTCAGCCAAGGCTGCTCCTGTATAAGGTGCGAGGTATTGTAACGTAGCTGGGGAATCGGCCGTTTCAGCTACCACAATAGTGTATTCCATTGCCCCTCGTTCCTGTAAACTAGTCACTACCTGAGCCACGGAAGAAGCTTTTTGACCAATAGCCACATAAACACATATTACATTTTGACCTTGTTGATTGAGAATTGTATCTGTGGCTACTGCTGTTTTACCGGTCTGCCTGTCACCAATAATTAATTCTCGCTGGCCGCGTCCTATAGGGATCATGGAATCAATAGCAATAAGTCCTGTTTGAAGAGGCTCATATACAGAACGTCTCGAAATAATACCTGGGGCAGGAGATTCAATTAACCGAGATTCAGAGGCAGAAATCTTACCTCGACCATCAATAGGATTAGCTAAGGCGTTTATAACGCGCCCCAAATAAGCCTCGCTCACAGGTATCTGAGCAATTTTTCCCGTAGCTTTGACTGAACTTCCTTCTTGGATCATCAAACCGTCACCCATTAATACAACACCAACATTATTTGATTCTAAATTAAGGGCAATACCTATAGTACCCTCTTCAAATTCTACTAATTCACCTGCCATTACTTCATCAAGACCATAAATACGAGCGATGCCATCGCCCACTTGAAGTACGGTACCGGTATTTACAATCGTAACTTCTCTATTATATTGTTCAATACGTTCACGGATAATATTACTAATTTCATCGGCTTTAATTGTTACCATGAGTATTGTCCTAATTCTTTTTTGGAAGAAAAAAAATAATGCCTCTCATAATCGTAAGGAAAGGACTAATCAGTTATTTCTTTCATCGTACCAAACATACCAATATTTGCATTAATAGTACGTAAATGTAACTCGTTACTCAAACAACTATTTAGGGTTCCTATAGCTCCTTGTAAAGCTTGTTGAAAAACCCGCTCTCGGACTTGATTAATTGTTCTTTGTTGCTCAAAAATAATGGTTTCGTTTTTGTAATTTTCTAATTGTTTCAAAGTCCTATAAGTTGAATTAATCAAATTTAATTTTTCTCGTTCGATTTCAGAGTATCCATTTACGCGAAACTGCTCCGCCTCCGTTTCTACTTTACGCAAACGAGTTCGGGCGTTTTCTAATTGTTGAATAGCTCCTTCACGCAGTTCTTCTGAATTTTGAATAGTATTTAATATCCTCTGCTTTCGTTTATCTAATAAATCTTTTAATGAAAGTAGATTATCTTTCCATTGAGTAAAAAAAAGTTCTATGATCCCTTCCCGAACCAAACATGAATCTTTCAATTCATTTGGCTCTCATGCTCACTTATTCCAATAATTTATCAATTTGAGCTTTTCAGTCCCATATTTTTCATGTAATGAGCCTATCCTCTCCCAATTTTTTTGTATTCAATTCATATTCAAGATATATTTCTAGCGAAAAAGATCACCAATTCAAGACACAAATATTCGGAGGATTCTTCTGACCAATAAAAAATCGATAATTGTCAGCAAAGTTGTTTTTTTCTTGAAATCCAAAGAATTCTTATTACTTTATACGTAGGTTCTCAATTCTGCATTATACAAAAAGACTCAAAAAATTTTATCGACATGAGTGTTTTATATCGAAAAAAGTTTAACTATTCTTTTTTTTTTAATCTTATTCATTTTTTAATTAGACTACATTACATATAGTAGAAAGAGTATCATGTTGCATCTGAACTTCAAACAGTTTAACTTTAACCATGTTAATTAATGGTCCCAAATTTTTGGTTGATAGAGAATCAAAGTAAAGTAGACTTACCAAAGAATGACGAAATGCTATGGTTCTAAAATATTATTTTTTTTATTCAGAAGTAATTCGCGGGATTAGGCACCCTTTCCTAGTTATAGTGCCACTGGGTGAATCCAGCCTATTCTTGAAATGAACAACTCACACACACTCCCTTTCCAAAAAAGATCAATACACCGAAGACTACACTTAGATTTATTGGATTTGTTGCTAAAATATCGGTATTAAACCCGAAACTCCCGGCGGATGGCCAGTGACCCAAGTAAACGAAAGAATCGGTTAAATTTTTCATATAATCTCCTCTTCTAGCTAAACTATAAAAAAAAAAAGAACTCTGTCTTTTTTTTTTTTTTCTTTTTATTTTCAACAACAATAAAAAGAGAATTTTATTTAATAAGTTAATTTACCTATTTGGATATTTGTAAACAGAATCAAAAACCTATTCTATTTAAAAATTTATTTTCAAAAATTTTCAATAATAATAATGAGACTTAGCTAGAATGTGAGACCAAGTTTTATGTCAATTTTCAAAAACCGAAATCTCCGTTTTTCACAACACTCCTAAAGAATAAGGGGAAGGAAGAAAGAGAATCGATGTGCTAATTCCCCATCCTCAAATTAGTCCTTCCCAAGGATTGTTGTCTCAATAAATAATTGTAGGAGTTAAATCTTAATAGAATTTTTAAAACTACGAAAAAAAAATTAAGAATTTTATGATTTCTAGGATTAATTAAACAAAAGGATTCGCAAATAAAAGCGCTAATGCTACAACCAGGCCATAAATTGTTAAAGCTTCCATAAAAGCTAAACTAAGCAATAAAGTACCTCGTATTTTTCCTTCTGCCTCAGGTTGTCTCGCGATACCTTCGACAGCTTGACCCGCAGCTGTACCTTGACCAACTCCAGGTCCAATAGAAGCAAGCCCAACAGCCAACCCAGCAGCAATAACCGAAGCAGCAGAAATCAGTGGATTCATGATAAGTTCCTCACACCAAAATAAAGAAATAGTTAATGATACAATCATCCAATGATTTAGGACTTAATTATAATTAAGTCATCGCTAAGATTCATCCAGCCAAAATAACCAAAAACTTTAATTGAAATAATATAATTCTATTATTGAATCATAAGAATTACTTGGATATTAGTTCCTATCCGCAGGATTTTTAAAAATTCATAATATATATATATGACGTTATTTATGACATTTCTTTTTTGTGAACCATTCTTAGAATTCTTCATTCTTTTTTATTGTTTTTTTCAGCCAATTCACAGATAAAAAGTAATAACTTCTAATTGAATCCTTATCTAAATAGAAATTTAAAAAAGTAGTGGGGCAGGTTATATAGATCTTTAACTCATATATACCTAGTCAATATCAAATATCACATATACAAGTGTTTCTTACAGAATGTAAACCAACTATTCTATAATGAGTCTAACCTAAAAATGAATATTTGAAAAACAAATAGTTAATGATGACCCTCCATAGATTCACCTATATAAGCCGCAGCTAAAGTGGCAAAAATGAGAGCTTGAATCCCGCTTGTAAATAATCCAAGGAACATGACAGGTATAGGAACCACTAAAGGTACTAAAGAAACAAGAACAACAACTACTAATTCATCGGCTAATATATTTCCGAAAAGTCGAAAACTAAGGGATAGGGGTTTTGTAAAATCTTCTAAGATGTTAATGGGTAAAAGAATTGGAGTTGGTTGAATGTATTTACTGAAATACCCTAACCCTTTTTTGCTAAGACCCGCATAAAAATATGCTACTGATGTGAGTAAAGCTAAAGCAACCGTCGTATTTATATCATTTGTTGGTGCTGCTAACTCCCCTTGAGGTAACTGGATAATTTTCCACGGTAAAAGGGCTCCTGACCAGTTAGAAACAAAAATAAATAAAAACAGGGTTCCAATAAAGGGAACCCATGGACCGTATTCTTCTCCAATCTGGGTTTGACTTACGTCTCGAATGAATTCAAGGACAAATTCAAAGAAATTTTGGCCAGCAGTTGGAATGGTTTGGGGATTGCGCACCGCTAGAACTGCGGAACCTAATAAGATAGCAATTACAACCCAAGAAGTAATAAGGACTTGCGCATGGACTTGAAATCCCCCTATTTGCCAATAGAAATGTTGGCCTACTTCGACACCAGATATCTCATATAACCCTTCTTTTATTAGTGTGTTGATGGAACATGATAAAACATTCATATTGCCCTCTGACAGAAATAATAACTTAAAATTATTTTGATTCAAGATTCCCCTTTTTTTTTACTTAATTTACTTGAATTTTATATTTTTGTTTTGTATACCAACTAAACTAATCACACAATATCCCCAGTTTTTTAATCTATTTTTTTACGGTTTAGGAGTAGTAACCGATTTTAGAAATCGAAATACAGGGAGTCCCTCCCTCAAAAAAATTTGATTTATTTATCTTATTATTAATCAAGAATTTTGTATATAGCTAGAACGACCCTCACAAATTGCAAATACTAATTTGTTAAGAATAAATCGAATTGAAGCTATAGCGTCATCATTTGCTGGAATAGAAATATCCGCGAGATCGGGATTACAATTTGTATCGATTAAAGAAATGGTTGGAATTCCCAAAGTTATACATTCTCTAAGAGCCGTATATTCTTCTTGCTGATCGATGATGATTACAATATCAGGCAAGCCCGTCATATATTTAATCCCGCCTAGATATGTTTCCAAACGAGATAATTGTCTCTTCAACACAGCTGCATCCCTTTTTGGAAGACGGGTGAATCCCTCTGTTTTTTGTTCAGTTCTCAAGTCCCTAAACTTATGAAGTCTTTTTTCTGTAGTGGACCAATTTGTTAACATGCCGCCGAGCCACTTTTTATTAACATAATGACACCGAGCTCTTATTGCAGCCCGCGACACTAAATCAGCTGCTTTATTTTTTGTCCCAACAATTAAGAATTGTTTTCCCCTACTTGCGGCATCAAAAACTAAATCACAAGCTTCTGATAAAAAACGAGCAGTTCTAGTCAGATTTATAATATGAATACCTTTACGCTTTGCAGAAATATAAGGTGACATTCTAGGATTCCATTTCCTAGTACCATGTCCAAAATGGACTCCTGCTCTCATCATCTCTTCCAAATCGATGTTCCAATATCTTTTTGTCATTTCTTTTCACACTTAAAAAGGGGGGTACCCCAAACTAAAATAAAAATTTGTTCCGATGGAACCTTCTCTTGTCCCGGGGATGGCCATTTATGCATGAGCCGAGCCATTATTTTGTATTCATTATTATCTTTATTAGTGTTAACAAATTACCAAAGCAAATCATTACAGCAAAAAAAAAAAATGAAATTCAAAATAGGAATCCGCTATTAGGAATTATTAAATTCTAGAAAAGGTAGATTTTAAAATAGAAGAGTTACAAAATTCCTTGTGGTAGAATAAAATATCTCTCATATCTTCTTCGAATAAAGATAAATTCTTTTTTTGTTTTTCCAAAAGAATATTGCTATGTTGCCGTGAACAATGCACCAATTCTTTGTTGAATCCGGTCCCGGCGGGGATCATCCCCCCTAGAACAACATTTTCTTTCAGGCCTTTCAACCAATCGATACGACCCCGAAGAGCAGCTTTTGCTAAAACTCGAGCAGTTTCTTGAAAACTTGCTTCTGATATAAAACTTTGAGTATTCAAAGATGCTCGAGTTATTCCTAATAAAATGGCTCGATAACAGATTGCTTCTTCTAAAGCACGCCCCGTTCGTTCGGCTCGTAACAATCCAATAAGTTCTCCAGGTAAAAAAACATTCGACATTCCCTCTTCTGAAATCAAAACTTTTGATGTTATTTGACGTACAATAATTTCGATATGCCTATTATGAATCTGCACTCCCTGAGATCGATAAACCTTTTGAATTTTATTAACCAAAGAAATACGACTTTGCACTATAGTTAGCTCAGCACCAATCAAGAATCCCCAAGGAATTCCAAGAATTCTTGTTATACACTTGTTCCAACCCTTAATCCGTTTTTCTAAGTTCATCGATATTGAATCAATCGAGCGGACCTCTAACACTTGTTCTACTTTTGGAAGACCTTGTGTTATATCACCGGATCTCGATTTTTCATATATAAATGTAACTAATGTATCCCCTTCGTAAAGAATTTCTCTGTAATGCCCATGAACTTTTGCTCCCGGAGTAGCCAAATAGGGCTTAGCGGATCTTATTACTACAGAATCCCTTTGAACAATTAAAACTTGACCCGATTTTAGGTGTGGTTCTTTTTTGGCTATACGTAAATTTTCACAAAAAAATTGTCCAAGACTTATTATTGTGGTCGTTTCTTCACAATAAGTATGATGATAATTTTGATGAAGAAAATACCAATTCAATTTGAATGGATTCAAAACAACCTTACTGTATAGATCTAGATTAAAAATTATTCTGTTTTCATCGATTAAATAAGAGTTAATTACTTGAAAAATATATTTTAAGTTATCAAGTTGCAAATATTTAATTACAGTGATCTGATTATAAGTTAGTAAAGGCAAAAATAAATAAAAATTTGAAATTTGAATGGCTGTTCCTAGGGGGCCCGACGAATTTTTAATTGTAATTAGAGGATTTTTTTTTATTGATTGGTTTATCCCATGGTGATATTTTAAATGATTAAACGGACCGATTCTAAAACAATTAGAGGAGGATAAAATCAAAAAAGACTGGGATTCCTTATTTCTATTTAAGAACATATGAATAGTTCCGTTATTTTGTCTAAATGATTGTTGAAGAATGCCAGCCTTGGGAGAAATCGAATAAAACGGATTCATGTGATCTGCAGAGATCAATCCCGAATCTGGCGGATTATTCCTTTTTCTTATATACGAAATATGGGATTTCACTAAGCCAATTCTTATAAAATCTCGACTCAAACCCTTTGTCCTTACTTCAACAAAGAAAGCACGG